ATAGGCTCAAAATAAATGGGTTTATTTATATTGCATAAATATCAATGAATTGTTTCAAGGCCGGGCCTAATTACCCTTTTCGAGAACTTCTTGATCCCCTCTTTCCATATTTTATTTATCGTTTGTTAATTTCCTGGTTTAGTGTGATAGGCATATCACATCTTATCTTAACAATGAATGAAAGTGGGAGAAATTTAATGAAGTTCAATCCTTTTTCTGGCAGACAACTCACTCCTAGAAATATATACCTTCATATTTTTTATATGAAATATATTATATATTTCATATTATCCTTAATATTGACAATTTCAACAAACTGTTCATACTATGAGCATAGTATGATGGCGTTCGGGCAAGCATGCCCCCATCGTCTAGTGGTTCAGGACATCTCTCTTTCAAGGAGGCAGCGGGGATTCGACTTCCCCTGGGGGTAGGGTACTACGAAAGGAAGTTGATCATGGATTATCAATAGATTGAGAATTGATTTGTCCGGGGTCGATGCCCGAGCGGTTAATGGGGACGGACTGTAAATTCGTTGGCAATATGCCTACGCTGGTTCAAATCCAGCTCGGCCCAAGGATTCGCTGAGCCAAGATCACATTATATAATCCTATAGAAAGAATAAAAAAAAACTTTCAGATATACCCCTCTTTTTTGTTCTCATAAATGCTGATCTTTTTAATAATCTAGATTCATATCACGATCTGGAAGTCTAAAGAAAAGAGCAAAGAACCGAAAAGACTCTTTTTGTTCATTGTTCATTGAACGATGGATTCTCAATCGTTTTGGCAATAACAAAAGGATTAAATTAATCCATAACACCTTATTTTTATTTTTTGGGGATTGTAGTTCAATTGGTCAGAGCACCGCCCTGTCAAGGCGGAAGCTGCGGGTTCGAACCCCGTCAGTCCCGACAGACCCAATAAAAACTTTTACTTTTCTATGAAAGGGGCGATGAAAGAGGGATAAGGAGCATAATTTTTAGATCATTAAAAAAACGGAGCAGAATTTAGAACTTAACTCTGTCCTTCTTTCCATTTCCCCTCGATTCTTTGTTTGTATTTGTAACCAATGGAAGCGGAAACACAGTTAGATGATATTTCATCAGATGCTTGTACCCGAAAGGCGAGAGTTTTTTTCGAAAAATAATGAAAAAAAGGGCATTTTTTATTTGATTAGAAAGATTCGGTATGTATAAAAGATCTTCCTATGTTATACTATTCAATTCTGGACGGTGAATCGATTTGCTAGCTCAGATATTGTTAGTCACGATATTGGGCCGAGTCAATATCATTATCATCGAGATGTCATCCCATTGAATTTACAGGCGAAAGGTTTATCATCTCTATGGGATTAAATCCCGAGTTATTGTGAAGTAAAAAAAACGAAAGATGAGATTATGGAAGTAAATATTCTTGCATTTATTGCTACTGCACTGTTCATTCTAGTCCCTACTGCTTTTTTACTTATCATATATGTAAAAACAGTCAGTCAAAATAATTAAGTTGAATGAAACTTGACTTCGGAGTTCTTAGCAAGGATTCCCTTTTTTCTTTTTCAAATGAGCGGACTAGAATCCGCAGTATTCTATGAGATCGGATAGTATGGTAGAAAGAAATATATGACTCTTTTCTTTCTACCATACTCTTTTTTTTTTTTTTTTTATTAGATAGTTAAAAAAGCGAACTCAATTTCGTAGTACCCTTAGAGTCCACTTCTTCCCCATACTACGAGTGAAAGGGAAAATGTAAAGACTACCATTAAAGCAGCCCAAGCGAGACTTACTATATCCATGTGACTTGTGTCCCCTATCTCTATGAATATGCAGGAATTATTCCATTATTGCTCACTAATAATAGTGGAATCAATGGTGCAGAGTCAAAAAAAAGAGGGGGGGTGTTCTGCACCAACACTATTGATAAACTAATTCACTAAACCCATTTATTCTTAATATGATTTATAGTAGAATCGGGAAACATTAAGCCCAAGCAAAATAACAACATGTAAGATAATAAAATATCCAGTGTTTCTTTTTTCGCCCTTCCTAAATAAAAGGCATAAAAATAGGGAATCAAGACGGATCGCTATCCATCACAATCACAGACCTCCATTCCCCATTTTATCTAATCCTTACCCTCTCCCGATTCTGTCTTTTAAACAATCATAAACTAGTCTAGTCTTGACTAGGACTAAGGTTACTGAATAGAAAAAGAAAAGAAAAAAAGTGCCAATCTAATTCAAGTAGACACTACAGTAGTAGTGGAAGGGCTATCAAGACTTACCGATCTTTTCTTTTGGTGAATCCTTGGCGCAAGTATTTACAGCCCTCTACAGATGTTTAGAATAAAAGAAGTATCAAAAGCCGCCCCCTCCCTGGAGAATAATTCGTTGGGTTATATCAGTAGAAGAGACTAAGGATTTTTTAGTCTTGTGTTGATCAGGCGACACCCGGATTTGAACTGGGGAAAAAGGATTTGCAGTCCCCCGCCTTACCACTCGG